AATCGTCCCTAGAATTTTTTGTTCCACGCATTTCTCCGTTCTATTCCCCGCTTACTTATGTCTAGTATCTAGTCCACTTTCATTCGATTCGAATAGAAAACACTATTGATGCGTTTTATTACATTGAAATGTGATAATAGTAACTATAGTAAGACCACCCCAATTTAATTTGGATTAAAAAAACAAAGTCAAACAGTCTTCTTCACAATCTACAGACTATGACTAGGAATTCGGTACAAGGAATTCCCGGCATCTCGTAGAAAAAAACGAGTATAAATAAGCAAAAGGCTTTTCATAATGTAATTTTTTTATCAAATAGAATTGTCAAAAAGAATTTTGTTATTTTTACCTACGTCTTACGTTATGAGCGCAATGTTGATAAATCCGCGAATCTAGAAATTCATTTCTGACAATTGAACCTTCTCGAACTGTTTCTTTTTAAGAACCAAAAAGATTTGTGCCAAAATAACAGATGCCAAGAAGAACAAAAGGCCTTGGACACGTAAGGGATCTTGAAGTACTATTTCCGCATCTCCCTGACCAAATCCGCCCGCATTAGGATTACTTGTCAATGGTTGATCCAATTTGATAGATTCGCCTTCTGAAACAAGAAGTTCTGGCCCCGGAGGGATAATATCAACCACTTGACGTCCATCCAATGCATCCGCTATGGTTATCTCGTAACCCCCCTTTTCTTTTCGTATTATTTTACCTACTATACCTGCTGCTGTAGCATTATAAACTGTATTGTTACTCTTGCTCCCGTCGGGATAAATCTGACCCCTTCCCCTGTTTCCGCCTACATATATAGGATATTTTAAGAAGTGAACCTCTTTCTTAGTAGCGGGGTCCGGGGAAAGGATAGGAAAAGTGATTTCACTATATTTCTGACCAGGAACAGGGCCTATCACAAGAATATTTTTTTTATTGGGGCGATAGCTCTGAAAAGACAGATTGCCTATCTTTTCTTTCATCTCGGGAGAAATGCGATCGGCAGGAGCTAATTCAAAACCCTCCGGTAAAATAAGAACAGCCCCTACATTCAAAGCACCTTTTTTACCATTAGCAAGAACTTGTTTGAGTTGCATATCATAAGGGATTCGAACAACCGCTTCAAATACAGTATCTGGAAGTACCGCTTGCGGAACTTCAATATCCACGGGCTTATTAGCTAAATGGCAATTGGCACATACAATACGTCCAGTCGCTTCTCGAGGATTTTCATAACCCTGCTGTGCAAAAATGGGATATGCACTTGAAATGGATGTCCGAGTTATGATATATATCATAAGCGATACGGAAATGGATCGAGTTATTTGTTTCTTTATCCAAGAAAGAGTCTTTCTAGTTTGCATGGTCCAACCATTGATCCCGAAAATTGATACAATAAATTTGGTAGGTCGCTAATCTAGTTCCCTATCCGCGATTCTGCTATTTACTGGAAGAATTTTACTGGAATAAAATTACTATTTTATATATAAAATATATATATATATATAATAAATCTTTGGGCTGGGCAGAAATATAAAGAGTAAGTATGATTTTCCATCCTTTGCTTATGTACAACTACAAAGTAAGCAACATTAGAATGGAATTGGATTAATATCAGTGGATCCTTTTTTAATCATTCATTGAATGATAAATCACTACAAGTGACGGAGAAACACGATTTAAATAACGAAAAATCCAAAATTTAAAAATTGTATCTAGAATGACTGGAAAAGTAGAAACAAGACCAGATACAATTTGATCATTATGAACAAATCCAAAATCTTTGTAGACAGAGCCAATCATTAGTTCCCAACCATGGGGCGAATGGAATCCGATACATAAATCGGTTAATAAAAGAATAGAAAAGGCTTTTATTGTGTCACTTAAATTATAGAGGAATTCCCGAGCCCAAGAGTTAAGAATAACAAGTTCTTCATTACCCAAAACAGAATAACCGCTTAGAATAACGAAACAGATTAGATTTGTCGAGAAGTGCAAAATCGTGTGGATACGATCCTCGTTGTGTATCTTGATTAATTGGATCGTTTCTTTATGGATTCCTATACGAAGGTTTTGTACATGTGTCTCCGAGTATTCCTTGATCATTTCCTCCAATAGAAGGATTTCCTCTAATTCGATGAATTTTTCTAGAATATTCTTTTCTTGAATATCATTCAAAAAAATTGCGGATTGCCTAGTATTCCACCAATAAGTAATCCAAGATTCCAGACTTTTCTTAAATAAGAGAGAAATCCACCAGGGCAAAAATACTATAGATGCAAGATATAAAAGAGGAGTGAGTGCTTTCTTTTTTGCCATTTTTCATTTCATCTATTCATTTTTAATGAACCGCCCTCATTAGTTAACTCTACGCGATTCAATATTTCTCTCATGCATTAGTTCTATTATTACTACAAGGTATCGAACCTATGAATCTATTCACTATTTTTTATTTATGATTTCGCAGTTAGTCTTTGAATGTAGAAAGAATACAGAAATAGATTAAGAATCCACTTCGAATTCGAATGAAGAAATAATCAACAAAAAAAGATTGTTTCTAGATATCGCAATTGGTCAAATTCGAAGCAAGTATCCCCTTTCGGTGAATGCCCGAAAGAACCGCTTTATTTAAGTAATGAATATGAATATTCTTTTCTATCATTATAGAAAAAGATCCTCTATTTTGAAAAATTTTCACTGACTCCTCAGAGTACGGAATAAAAAAAGGAGGGAAATTTCTGAAGAATATTGTGATGATCAAAAATGAGTGGCAAAACAATACAGAAATGGGCCAGTTATCATTATAAGATAGCTGTTTGGTCATTAAGGAACACAAAAGAAAGTATAAAAAGAAACGTCGATTGACAAAAAAGAAAGAATTTCCAAAATAGGATCTATCGGAATCTAAACTATCAATTCCAACGAATATTGGACTCAAAAAAAAAGAAAAATTTCGGTATTTCGAATTTGATATAAAATAGAAAAGATGAATCTATTTTTCGATTTGTTACTTATTTTGTTATTGAATCGAGTTGTGTAGATTTCCATACACATCACATAAAAGACCACAAAAAGAGTTTTGTTTTATAGTTCTTACGTATACGTCTTCTTTGACTCGAATGAGCGTTATGAAGAAACTTCGGTTAAGTTATGTTATAGAAAAAGGAGGGGATTCTTGAGTTTTTCCTTCCTGCTGAGAAAGCATTCATTCTCTCAGCGCATTTTTTCTCAAAAAACTTCAATCGGTACACGCAAGAAATAGGCCAATTCGGCAGCTTTTTGCTCAATTTCCCGCGGAGTAACATTCTCATCAGTACGAGTCAAGGGAATGGCCCCCTGACCTCTGATGTCCATATAAAGGACACGGCGAGCATAAATACCCTCTTTAACTTCTATTCTGACGGACTGAATATCCTTTATAAGGAATCGGAGGAAGATGCGACGATTTTTTCCAGGGAATCCCCAACGAAAAATACACACCATTCCTTCTTTTCTATCGAATCGATCATAACCGCCCCCTACATTCCACGAAATTGTGCACCACAAATAGGAGCTAATAAAGAGACCCGCGATCCCATAGAAAGACATCACAATCCCTTGTGGAAAAAAAAGGATTTGCTGAGACGGAAATAAAGATATCAAGTTTCTACCAAGATAACTGGAAGTTCCAACCAATAAGAATCCTAATGAACCTAAAAAAAGGATAACGGCCCAGCAGAAATTACTTGTTTTTCGCGACCCCGTTATAGGTTCTATCCATATATGTTCTGATCGACAACTCATACTTGATCCGGTTTGTTTCGTTTTATTGGAATTGAGAGAATACCCCAGACTTACTCTTTTTGTTTCCGAAATAACTCTCATCAACTAGTAATAGTTTGCTGTGAACCTTTAAGAGTCATTTATCAAATCAAATTGGTTAGATCTAACATAAAAACATACCCTTCGTATAATCCCATGGATATACATATAGATACACCGCCTTTACATTTCAGCCATCCGGCGATCCTGATAGTTTTGCAAATAGATAGAATTCCTTTACCCATAGATCATCTTTCTACAGGCCTAAGAGTCCCTCCTTTATGTTCGGCAGAAGCCACCTGTTATAACTTATTCCACTCAAATAAATAGATATCTGTGTTATGATACAAATACAAGTCTAAGTTTTGAAAAAAAAATGGATGAGAGTTGGGCCCATCAGATCTAAACAGTCGTATTTTTTTGAACATGAAGAGATAAAGAAGCCATTGCCATTGCCGGAAATACTAGGCCCACTAAAGGTACCAAAACAGAGGGAAAGTCGAAAGTTGTCATAGAAAGGATACCTCAATTTACTATTTGTACCTGTTATTTTTATTTATAAAGATAAAGAATAAAGATATAAAGACTTATAATAGAATAATAATTCTAATAATAATTAATAATTCTAATTATTATATAGATTCTATTAATTATATTCATATCATATTTTTATTAAATTCAAATTTGAATTAGTATAAATCTATAAGTATCTATCTAAGTGAGTATAGAATGGACTTAGTCATCTTTGCTACAAATAAAAAAGGAACTTAATGCTCTATTCTACTTGATTTCATTTTGCTTCAAAGGAAAGAAAGCGTGGAGCTGAAATAACTCACGCAGAACGCTTTTTAAAGGATTACGTGGTACGATTAGATCGAATAAGCCCTTCTGGAATAAATATTCAGCCGCTTGGGAACCTTCAGGTACTGTTTTATTCAATGTTTGTTCAATGACTCTTTTACCCGCAAAAGCAATGTAGGCATTGGGTTCGGCAATAATGATATCCCCCAACATACCAAAACTAGCAGTCACCCCACCTGTAGTAGGAGATGTAAGGATTGGTACATAGAATAACTTTTTAGTTGATTGATAATCATATAAAGCAGAAGATATTTTAGCCATTTGCATCAAGCTCAAACTACCTTCTTGCATACGCGCCCCCCCGGAAGCACACACTATAATAAGAGGGAGACTTTTTTGAGTAGCGT